AAAACACAGAGACAGAGGGCTGATCTTTGAATAGGGAAAAGGATGGATCCGCAGGGTCCCAAATGAATTGGCTTGTTCGAAAAAAGCCTTGTTCTTTGGAAGATCTATCTCGTGTCTGGTACTGCATGGTTCCACTCTGCAAGAACTCCGAATCATTCTCTTTAAGCTCATCCTCTTTATGATAAATGATCCATTTGCCCCGAAATGACCCAGTCCAATAGGGAAATCCCAATTCAGTGGGCCTTTCGATACAATCAAATCGCCATATTCTAGGAGCCCAAACTATGTGATTGAATAAATCCTCCTCTATCTGTTGCGGATCGAGGGCCCCTTCCCCTTCTTCAAACTCCGATTCGTATTTTTCATATAGAAATCTCTGATCAACGATAGAACAAGATCCATTTTGCATCATATCTAACTGATTCCTTGGTTCGGACCGAAGAAGTAATGTCACTCGATTATTATCAAACTGACTGCAAGATTTTTCTGTCCGTGAGGATCCCGCCAGAGCCAGAGCGCCTTCTACTTCTAATAGTAATAATAGTAATAGGCCATGAACTAGATCAGAATCGTTCTCGACGAATCCATAAGAAGTGATCCAATTTTTTTCATCGTGTCTGGATGAAGACCAAAGATCTTGAGCGACCGATCCGGCAGAACAACTCAAAAGATAAAGAAGTATCGTTAATTTCTTCATGCTCGTTCCAAGTTCGAAGTACCATTTGTACAAATAAGAATCCCCTCCCTTACATGATTTCTTCTTCATATAGATAGATATAGGATCTATGGGGCAATTACTTAGAAGTACATTTTGTGTAACAGCCCTTCCTATCTGATAGAAAAGGATCCCATGATCCTGAACCGATCTTATCTGGGATCGAAAATCCCAAGTTTTTCTATGAAGAGCTGATCTAATTGTATTAGTTTCTATAATGGATTTCTTCTGTGTAATACTAATTGATAGGGCCTCATTGATAAGTGCTACAAGATCTCGCGCATTGGAACCCATGGTTATGGACCCGAATCCGTTAGTATGGAACATCTTCTTTTCCAAGTGAAATCCTCTAGTATATGAAAGAATGAAAAAGTGCTTTCGTTGTTGTGGAAGAAGAAGCCTTCGTATCTTAATGCATGTATTGAATTTCTTTGGAGCTATTAGAGCGGGATCCACTTTTTGGGGAATATGAGTCGAAGCAATAACAAGAATCTTTCCAGTGGAACATCTTTCACAATCCCTGGAGAGATAGTTCTCTAATAGATCGAGGGATAAGTAATTCGACTCATTCACATGCAGATCATGAATGTTTGGAATCCATATTATGCAAGGAGACATTGCTTTTGCTAATTCGAATTGAAGGGTGATATCAAATCGGTCTATTTTCGTCGTCATATACATAGTTAGCACATTCGTCATAGTTAGCAGCTCCGTATTAATATCAAGGTCATCATTACTATCATCAATATCGTCACTATCATCAATATCGTCACTATCATCAATATCGATATCATCGATATCATCAATAGGATAACCTTTAGGCTTGTCATCCAGGAACTTGTTCGGAAATACCGTAATGAAAGGAACATAGGAGTTTGTCGCTAGGTATTTGACCAAACAGGATCGTCCAGTTCCTATAGAACCTATCACTAAAATACCTCTAGAAGGGGATAGGGCTAAGCGGAGCGAAAAGGGTTTTCCATGAGGAGATGGGGAATGAAAAATATTAGCCCCACACAAGGTTTGTGAATAAGTGATTGTATGATAATGAGCAAGGAATATCCGTCTTTCTGCTAAACAGGATCTATTGAACTCATAATTCATTAGATCCTTTTGATGAATGTCAACTAAGTATCGTAAGGAAATTGATCCCGGTTGTTCAATCATTTGATAACCAGAGTCATTCTTTGATAAATGATCACTATGAGTCAGACTCAATAGAATTTGATCAATCCTTTTTTCTGTCGTTAAGGTGGAGAACTGAACCAAGAATTCTCTTTCTTCATCATCAATCGAATCACTGTTCGCGACCCAGAATTCTATTTTCTCATCAATCCAATCACCATTCACGTTTTTTCTTTTTCTTATCAATGAATAGATCTCTTTACTTGTACGACTTAGATGTCTCGTATTTCTCGAAAAAATGATTCGATTGATGGGATTTGGTATGATACTTACAAGATCGATGAGATTGATCTTCCAATCTTTCTTCTTAGAACGTATTGATTTGACCCCATAAGCGGGACCACCACCCAATAGCATGTTGCCACCAGAAGCAGAACCCCGTATTTCTTCCAGAGAATCTCCTAATTGTTCCAGAACAACTAGAAAGAGATTCTTTAACCAGAAAGGATTCAGTTCAGATGTAGGATACCTATCCAGAAGTTTTCGAAATTCCATCATGTATGATGGAATCATCAAAGATTTGATCTTTTCTAACTCTGTCTGTAACTCACTAGAGGCTCGGGAAACAAAGAGAAGATGTATACGAACGAGATATCCAGC